AAAAAAACATGATAATATCCTCCGGTCTTGAGGGAATTGCCCGGATAGAGATTCAAAAAAGAATTGATCTAATTCAAGTCATAATATATATAGGATTCCCAAAATTTTTACTAGAAAATAGACCGCGAAGAGTTGAAGAATTACAGATGAATGTACAAAAAGAACTAAATTGTGTGAACCGAAAAATAAACATTGCTATTACAAGAATTGCAAATCCTTATGGACACCCCAATATTCTTGCCGAATTTATAGCCGGCCAATTAAAAAATAGAGTTTCTTTTCGCAAAGCAATGAAAAAAGCTATTGAATTAACTGAACAGGCAGATACAAAAGGAATTCAAGTACAAATTGCAGGGCGTCTTGACGGAAAAGAAATTGCGCGCGCCGAATGGATGAGAGAAGGTAGAGTTCCTCTACAAACCATTGGAGCTAAAATTGATTATTGTTCCTATACAGTTCGAACTATATACGGGATATTAGGAATCAAAATTTGGATATTTGTAGACGAAGAAAAATAAGACTATATGTGTCTTTAGAGTCTACCCATTGATGGAAATGAACTAAACCAAGAACGAACTCTTTGTATGTTCAATCAAAATAAAAATGATAAATTCCACAATTCTATAGGGTTGAATAAAAATTCGATTTTTTTTTATATAATTGCTATGCTTAGTGTGTGACTCGTTGGTTTTTTTAGGGCTCGGATTCAAAACAATGGACGGTCCTGTAGTATAAACTAATAACTATAGCACTAATAACCAACTCATTGCTTCGCATTATCTGAATCCAAAGAACCAGTCAAGATATAATATATCGATCATATCGTTGTAGCAACTGAAATTTTTTTTTCCGGAAACCCAAAAACCCAATTTGATTATGGGTTGTGAAGTTATACGCTGTGAAGGAAAATAGAAAAGCATGCGGATAAATGGAAGGATGAGAGAAAGAGAGAAATAAAATATCAACGACATAGGATTCCAATATGTAAGGTCTGTGAGTCATCTCATAAACAACAGTATAATACAGCATCAATAATGATTCATCCATAATTAGATGAATCGGCTCATAGAACAAAAAATAAAGAGCCTCGAGCCAATAAAAACTGAGAAAATTGACTTAAGAAAAAACTTAATTACGGACTCCGTTGGAGAATTCAGACCTAACCATTAATGGAGAAGCAATGGGAACGACGGAACCCGTGAATAAAGAAGATTCTATTGGAAATGAATCTTAATGATTTATTGGGTGGGATGGCGGAATGAACCCGGGAACTAAACTATTCTTTTATTCGGAGAGGTGATGAACTAACCCTATAACTGAAATAGATATTGAAAGAGTAAATATTCGCCCGCGAAAGTTTGATTTTATTGGATTGATTAATTTTGATAAATCCGATTATAGTAAAAGGCAAAACAAAATCAAGATTTTTTTAATGGTAAAAAAATCGATTAATTAGATGAAATTTCGAAATTTCAAAGAATAATAAGCTTCAGTATATTATTCATTAAATCCCTGTATATCTTGATAAAATCTTTTTTAGTCCTTTCATTCGTGAGGAGCTGGATGAGAAGAAACTCTCATATCCAGTTCTGTAGTAGAGATGGAATTGAGAAAGAACCATCAATTATAACCCCAAAAGAACAAGATTCCGTAAACAACATAGAGGAAGAATGAAAGGAATATCTTATCGAGGTAATCATATTAGTTTCGGCAGATATGCTCTTCAAGCACTTGAACCCGCTTGGATCACATCTAGACAAATCGAAGCAGGGCGCCGAGCAATGACACGAAATGTCCGGCGTGGTGGAAAAATATGGGTACGTATATTTCCAGACAAACCAGTTACAGTAAGACCCACGGAAACCCGTATGGGGTCCGGGAAAGGATCCCCCGAATATTGGGTAGCCGTCGTTAAACCGGGTAGAATCCTTTATGAAATGAGTGAAGTCGCTGAAAATACCGCTCGAAGGGCTATTTCAATAGCGGCGTCCAAAATGCCTATAAGAACTCAATTCATTATTTCTGGATAGGAATGTCGAAAAAATCTTGGGTATAAAAAAATGCGGTTTTTTTTACTTCGTCCTTTCAGTGCTTTACTTAAAATTAAACATTAAAAAAAAAAAAAAAACACACAGATTAAAAAAACGATATGATTCAACCTCAAACCCATTTGAATGTAGCGGACAATAGCGGTGCCCGAGAATTGATGTGTATTCGAATCATAGGAGCCAGTAATCGTAGATATGCTCATATTGGTGACGTTATTGTTGCTGTGATCAAGGAAGCAGTACCAAATACGCTTCTAGAAAGATCCGAAGTGATCAGGGCGGTAATTGTACGTACTTGTAAAGAACTCAGACGAGATAATGGTATGATAATACGTTATGATGACAATGCTGCAGTTGTCATTGATCAAGAAGGAAATCCAAGGGGAACTCGAGTTTTTGGTGCGATCGCCCGAGAATTGAGACAGTTGAATTTTACTAAAATAGTTTCATTAGCGCCTGAAGTATTATAAGATGAGACCGCGATATATCCATAGTATTCAAATACAATAGATAAATATAAATTTAGTGGAGTATGTCTCATGCATATACTTTTTATAATTTTCATAAAAAAAAGAACATGTTGATTATATCAAAATTCGAAAGCAACAAATTTTTGAGTTTATCATGGGCAAGGACACTATTGCTGACATAATAACTTGTATACGAAATGCTGACATGAATCGAAAAGGAACGGTTCGAATAGAATCTACTAACATCGCCGAAAACTTTGTTAAAATACTTTTGCAAGAGGGTTTTATAGAAAACGTAAGGAAGCTCGGGGAAAACAAAAAAGAGTTTTTGGGTTTAACCCTACGACATAGAAGGAATAGGAAAGGACCGTATAGACCCATTTTAAATTTAAAACGAATCAGTCGACCCGGTCTACGAATCTATTTTAACTATGAACGAATTCCTAGAATTTTAGACGGGATGGGGATTGTAATTCTCTCTACTTCTCGGGGTATAATGACAGACCGAGCGGCTCGACTAGAAAGAATAGGCGGAGAAATTTTGTGTTATATATGGTAATTATTCTTCGATCCAAATTGTATTTGGAGCTTCCTTTTGTGTTGTGAAAAAAAAATCTGTTAGATGTTTTAGCCGACGAAGTAAGATTCTAGGTTATGCTTCGGGAAGGGTCTGACCTAGTTTTATACATATACTATCGGTGGATATAGTTAAAATTGAAGAAAGTCGTTATGATTCAAATAGAGGGCGTATATTTTATAGACTACACAAAAGGATTTGAGTGAGTAGGTGATTTTTCAACACTCCTTTCATGGGGATACAATTCACGGTTCAAAAATTTCAAGAAACTTATTTTCTTCCAATACCAATAAGTAGATTCAAAATTCATTTTAGGCATAACAATTATGAAAATAAGGGCTTCTGTTCGGAAAATTTGTGAAAAATGTCGACTGATCCGCAGGAGGGGACGGATTATAGTAATTTGTTCCAACCCGAGACATAAACAAAGACAAGGATAATCTTTTGAAAAGGGACTCTAGAAAAGAAACGATGAACAAATCAAAAAAAAAACAAGATCGTTTTGACATGAAATGGATATATCCATACATCTCTGACTTATATTTATGAAATGATCAAATATGGCACAAATATGGCAAAATCTACAACAAGAAGTGGTTCACGTAGGACTGGACGAATTGGTTCACGTAAAAGTGGACGTCGAATACCAAAGGGCGTTATTCATGTTCAAGCAAGTTTCAACAACACCATTGTGACTGTTACGGATGTACGGGGTCGGGTAATTTCTTGGTCCTCGGCCGGTACTTGTGGATTCAGGGGTACAAGAAGAGGTACGCCCTTTGCTGCTCAAACCGCAGCAGGAAGTGCTATTAGAGCAGTAGCGGATCAAGGTATGCAACGAGCAGAAGTCATGATAAAGGGTCCTGGTCTCGGAAGAGATGCAGCATTACGAGCTATTCGTAGAAGCGGTATCCTTTTAAATTTCGTACGGGATGTAACCCCTATGCCACATAATGGTTGCAGACCCCCTAAAAAAAGACGGGTGTAGAAATAGAAAAGATTTCAAGAGAAAAAAATGACTCAACGATCTGACAAAAAATATTACTATGGTTCGAGAGAAAGTCAAAGTATCTACTGGGACACTACAGTGGAAGTGTGTTGAATCAAGAGCAGACAGTAAGCGTCTTTATTATGGACGCTTTATTTTGTCTCCACTTATGAAAGGTCAAGCCGACACAATTGGCATTGCGATGCGAAGAGTTTTGCTTGGAGAAATAGAAGGAACGTGTATTACACGCGCAAAATCTGAGAAAATCCCACATGAATATTCTACCATAGTGGGTATTCAAGAATCGGTACATGAAATTTTAATGAATTTGAAAGAAATTGTATTGAGAAGTAATCTTTATGGAATTTGTGACGCGCTTATTTGTGTCAAAGGTCCGGGATATGTAACGGCTCAAGACATCCTCTTGCCACCTCCTGTGGAAATCGTTGATAAGACGCAGCACATAGCTAGCCTAACAGAACCGATTGATTTTTGTATTGGATTACAAATCGAGAGGAGTCGAGGATATAATATAAAAACGCCAAATAACTTTCAAGACGAAAATTGTTATCCTATAGATGCTGTATTCATGCCTGTTCGAAATGCAAATCATAGTATTCAGTCTTATGGGAATGGCAATGAAAAACAAGAGATCCTTTTTATAGAAATATGGACAAACGGGAGTTTAACTCCTAAAGAAGCACTTCATGAAGCCTCCCGGAGTTTGATTGATTTATTTATTCCCTTTCTCCGGGCAGCAGACGAAAACTTACATTTCAAAAACAATCAATACAAGGTTACTTTACCCTTTTTTACTTGTCATGATAGATTGGCTAAACTAACGAAAAAGAAAAAAGAAATCGCATTGAAATCGATTTTTATTGACCAATCCGAATTGTCTCCCAGGATCTATAATTGTCTCAAAAAGTCCGATATAAATACACTATTCGACCTTTTTCATAAGAGTCAAGAAGACCTTATGAAAATTGAACACTTTCGCCTAGAAGATGTAAAACAGATAATGGATATTCTATAAAAGAAATAGAAAAGCATTTCACAATTGATTTACCGAAAAGAAAAATCAAAAAAGTTTTAAATCAATTGAATTTTTTTCAATTTTTCTATTCTTTAGAAAAAAAAAATAGAAAAAAAAAAATGGCTTTGCACCCTTAGACCAATCTATATATTCCGACCAGAATTAAATTGAATAGAAGTATCTAGGGAGTAGTCACTTCAAAGTCAAAGTGAATTCTCCCTAGATACATACGTCATAATATTTTACAATTGAATCAATTTAAAAAAGACCTAAAGTTAGGGACTTTTCAATAGGTAATGTTGCTCCAATACCCAAGCACAAGGCCACTGCAGTACCAATCAAAAAGATGGTTGTCGCTACTGGACGTCGAAACGGATTTTGGAATTTATTAACATTTTCCAAAAAGGGTACTGTTAATAATCCCGCAGGTACTGAAACCATTAAAAGAACACCCAACAGCTTATTGGGCACTGTACGAAGTATTTGAAATACAGGAAAGAAATACCATTCGGGTAATATTTCCAAAGGAGTTGCAAACGGATCCGCGGGTTCACCAATCATTGATGGTTCTAGAACCGCTAAGCCCACGTTACATGCAATAGTACCTAGAATTACTACTGGAAAAATATATAAAAGATCATTGGGCCATGCGGGTTCTCCATAATAATTATGACCCATACCTTTAGCCAACTTAGCCCTTAATACAGGATCGTTCAAGTCAGGTTTTTTTGTTATTGGGATAGGCAAATTCTTCTAGATTCATCCCCCCAAAGAACCGGACATGATAATTTTTCATCATCCGGCTCGAGCAAGAATCAACCAAGCTAAAAGGAGACATATTAAAAAAAAAATGAAATATAGATTTTCGAAAATCTACATTTCATGTATATCTGGATAGTTCTATATGTAAAATTACCTGATTTCATTTTACGAAGTTGAAACTGTCAATTGCAAGGAATTCGTTTCTTACAGGTACATGCTCAATACCCAAGTAGGCTTCAAAAATTCATCATGATCAAGAGCTTTCTGGGTCGTCTCAACCCTTGTGATTCATCCTTATCCCCAAACAAAAAAAGCTCGAGCTGATATTTTTATTTTTCACGTACAAAGGATTCACTTGTTACTAATATAGTCTATCCGCGGCTCCTCTTTAGATCCCTTGTTTCACTCCGATAGTATCATAAATAGGGATCGATGCAGAAGAAATGAATGCATTTCCATACTATTAAGTAAGTAATCGATAATCTAGCGAAAACAGAATCTGGATTATGCCACATCGCTTATTCTACTGGATCTTACGGAGCCTGCTCATGCGCGGCATGCTTGGGGCTGATCATAGAAAAGATTCTTTTCAATCGAACCAACCTATCCTCTCTATAGGGCGGCGGTTGGAACAAAGACACATTTGGTTGTGAATTCCAATGTAGCAGATTCAAGGCATATTTCTGCACGGACCAATCAATAGTTCAAGTCACACACTCCCATAATCCATTTTCTCTTCGGATAATTCCCTTCAACTATTCATTCATGTCAAATAAATAATCCAATATTATGGAGTTGAGGGAAAATTTCCAACTACATGTCTTATTCTTTGTCAATAATCCACATTTGTAGCAATAAAATATTATTCTTCCTCCCCAAGCAATAAGATAAAGAAGGGATTACAAATCGCTATAATCTATATTTTTTAGAATTTTATAAAGGGCCAGAAATACCTTGTTTACGTATCATTAGGAAATGCATTAACATAAATACGGCAGTAAGAAGAGGTAATACAAAAGTGTGTAAACTATAAAAACGAGTCAAAGTGGCCTGTCCCACACTAGCACTTCCGCGTAATAACTCTACCAAAGGCGATCCTATTACCGGAATTGCTTCTGGCACGCCTGTTACAATTTTTACTGCCCAATACCCAATTTGATCCCAAGGTAAAGAATAACCGGTTACACCAAAAGATGCGGTCAATACACCCAGAACCACGCCTGTAACCCAAGTCAATTCGCGAGGTTTTTTAAAACCGCCGGTGAGATACACACGAAATACATGCAGGATTGTCATTAGGACCATCATACTTGCCGACCATCGATGAACTGATCGGATTAACCAGCCAAAGTTAGCTTCCGTCATTATGTATTGAACAGAAGCAAAAGCCTCAGTAACGGTCGGACGGTAGTAAAAAGTCATAGCAAACCCTGTAGCTACTTGTACTAAAAAACAAGTAAGCGTAATTCCTCCTAGACAATAAAATATGTTGACATGGGGAGGAACGTATTTACTAGTTATATCATCTGCAATCGCCTGAATCTCGAGACGTTCTTCGAACCAATCGTATACTTTATTGAGATAGGTAAACCAAGGGGACTCCCCTCTGAGAACCGTATATGAGAATTTCATCTCGTACGGCTCAAACAAAACCACCACAATATGGATATGGACTAGAAAATTGGAAACTTCTTAATTTTTTGATTCAATCTTATCTAAAGATACGAAAGAATAAAAATAAGAAAGCTATTCTTTGTGGTTATAGTGGTTATAATTAGAATGCCAAAAAATCAAGTCGACGCGCTTATCTTTATGTTGATCGTTATAGGCCTCTTGAATGTTCTATTTACCTATTTCATTTTCTTTGATTTGTTATTTTGAGTTGTATATAATGCAGCTTTCCTTTTGTTTTCTTTATTATTGATAGGAATTTTCTTGTTAAGACCCTATGAATCAATTGAAACCTCAGATTCATACTAGAACCACGATGATTCAATAAAACCATCAAAGTAAGTCCAAAGATTTCATGAGTAAGAACCCTTGGATCACCATTTATTCAAGTTTGTGCTTTGAGCAAAATCAAAGCGGAAATAGGGAATTTGAAAGAAGAAAAATCTTGCAATTGAAAATTTTTTCTTTAGAAAAAAAATTTTTCAATCCGGCCGCGGGGTCTGAATATTAAGTATGAATCATAGTTCGAATACTTCGTGATCTATTTCATATATTCCGTGCTCCAGATACTAGAATGAATATCCGACGAGGTAAAACCATCTCTATCAAGACGACAGATCCATTCTCTGTACTATCAATAGGATCAATTAGAACAAGTCGCACACTCATATTCCGGAAATACAGAAACAAAAAAATTTCGCGGTCGAACTACCAATCAACTAAAATAAAAATCAAAATACGAGACCTAAATGCTTATTTAAAAGGTAGTATCTTGTAAATTGAATTCTAATTCATTGAAATTCCGTCCAGCAAAACGGACGAATTATAAATCTCCAAAATAATAGACAGGAATATCGCAAATAGAGCCATTGCAATACCCATCAAAGGAGTAGTTCCCCATCCAGGAGCTACTTTACCATATTCTGAATTCAAAGGTTTCAATAACCCCCCTGCAGAAGTCATTTTTGGACGAGCTCTAGAACTACCCTCAACTGTTTGTGCAGCCATAAATCCTATTTTTTATTCATTGAGATCTGTTGACTTTGTATACCATTCCGTTGTAAATAAACGATCTTATCACGGATCCATTGTGGTCTTGAAATTCTAGAATAATGGAAACAGCAACCCTAGTCGCCATCTCTATATCTGGGTTACTTGTAAGTTTTACTGGGTATGCCTTATATACTGCTTTTGGGCAACCCTCTCAACAACTAAGAGATCCATTCGAGGAACACGGGGACTAGTTTGAAGTCGAAGTAATGGGCCTCCCGATAATGGGAGGCCCATTACTTCAATTGAGATAAAAAAAAAATTTCATTTTTTAGTTGGAACTTTAGGCGGTTCTCGAAAAAAGATAGCGAAAAAAATGATCCCTAGAGTCGAGACTAAGAGGAATGTATAAACCAATGCTTCCATAAATTCGATCGTGGTTTCCAATTATAGCTTCCATACCTGTTTATTTGGGGTCATCTCCCGGATTAACGAAAAAAAAAAAAAAGAATCAAAAAAGGCGGCGATTTCAATCTAGATTTCCCCAGTACCTTATACCTTATTTAAAAATGAAAAATCACAAATCAAAATAGAAGCAGAAGCAATAAACCCAAAATAGTGGAGCAGTACTGCATCAGACTACCTGTTTTCTTGTAGTCGGATCTCCAAGTTTTTGGAATACTCCAAATTCCACTTGAGCATCCAAATCCGGATCAATACCAGCAAAAACATCTCTGAACAAGGTTCTAGCACCATGCCAAATGTGTCCGAAGAAGAAAAGAAGAGCAAATGAAGCGTGTCCAAAAGTAAACCAACCCCTTGGACTGCTACGAAAAACACCATCGGATTTCAAAGTAGCACGATCTAATTCAAAAATTTCACCCAATTGAGCACGTCGAGCATATTTTTTCACAGTAGCAGGATCACTATAACTCACTCCATTCAGTTCGCCACCATAGAACTCAACGGTTACACCTACTTGTTCGACACTATACTTCGATTCTGCCCTTCGAAAAGGCACGTCGGCTCTAACAATTCCATCTCCGTCTACCAAAACAACTGGAAATGTTTCAAAAAAAGTAGGCATACGACGTACAAAAAGTTCACGCCCTTCTTTATCTCTAAAGATAGGGTGCCCTAACCACCCGACAGCTATTCCATCCCCGTTATCCATTGAACCCGCTCTGAATAATCCCCCTTTCGCAGGATTATTTCCGATGTAATCATAAAAAGCTAATTTTTCAGGAATTTTAGACCAAGCTTCTGATAAACTTTGATTTTCGGCTAGTCCAGCACTTACTCTTCGATATATTTCTTGCTGAAAGTATCCCTGATCCCATTGATAACGGGTGGGCCCAAATAATTCGATGGGAGTAGTTGCTGAACCATACCACATAGTTCCAGCAACAACAAACGCTGCAAAAAAGACAGCGGCGATGCTGCTGGAAAGAACGGTTTCAATATTGCCCATACGTAATCCTTTGTATAGGCGTTGAGGTGGGCGGACACTAAGATGGAATAAGCCTGCTAATATGCCCAATGTCCCTGCTGCAATATGATGAGAGGCTATTCCTCCTGGAACAAAAGGATCAAAACCTTCCACACCCCATGCTGGATTTACAGATTGTACCCTTCCAGTTAGTCCATACGGGTCGGACACCCATATTCCAGGACCATACAATCCTGTTACATGAAATGTCCCAAAACCAAAGCAAGCCACTCCTGAGAGAAATAAATGAATTCCAAAGATTTTAGGCAAATCCAAAGAGCGTTTTCCCGTACGGTCATCAACAAATATTGCTAGATCCCAATACACCCAATGCCAGATAGCTGCCAAGAAGCACAAGCCCGAAAACACAATATGTGCCCCGGCTACACCTTCGTAACTCCAAATACCCGGATTCGTTACCGTCCCCCCCGTAATACTCCAACCACCCCATGAATCGGTTATTCCTAAACGAGTCATGAAGGGTATAACGAACATGCCCTGTCTCCACATTGGATCAAGAACTGGATCGGAGGGATCAAAAACAGCTAATTCATATAGAGCCATTGAACCGGCCCAACCCGCAACCAGGGCTGTATGCATTATATGGACAGCAATCAAACGGCCGGGATCATTCAATACGACGGTATGAACACGATACCAAGGCAAACCCATGGGACTACCCCTTTATTAATAAAAAATAGACACTATGTAACTTTATTGCATTGAAAAAAACTATGCTCTGTGCCCTCCCTTCTTTTTTCAGGGAATTATCTCGAAAAAAGGATTAATATTAATATTTGTTCTATTCTATTAGTAATAATGGAAGAGTTCGGTTCGTAGGAAAAAAGAGAAGCAGATCTATTCTATACTCGATAAGTACCAATACGCAATGGGGGCAGATTCACTTTTCTATGAGCAAATGCATCCATATTTGGTCATCATTCAAAAGACCTATTCGTAAGAATTTTCCTTTATTTTATGAACTTAGTCAATCGATATACAAACTAAGATACCCGTCAATATTATTAAGACAAGAAGCTTATTATTACGCTTCCACATCAAAGTGAACTAGAGTCCTTAATTATTATTTTTTTTTTCATTTTATGCCTATTGGTGTTCCAAAAGTACCTTATAGAAGTCCCGGGGACAAGCATCCATCTTGGGTTGACATATAGTGCGACTTGTCAGATCTATTGGGTCATATGGGATTTCCCCATTCTCTCCCCCGATCGAGATATCCTCTGTTTCGCCCAAAAAATTTGATTGAATTCTCAAAAATTTGTAGCGTGAAATGCAATGAAGTGCAATTAGATCTATTTCGTGAGGAGGTATCCAGCTTAATATTAGCAATAAATCAATTTTATGGTCGTCTTGGCTGGACCAAAAAAATGAGGTATCCAGGCTCCGTTTAGTAAAAACCAATTGGTAATATATCTATGATTATTACTTATACCAGAAATGATTCCATTTAGAACTTTATTCGAAATAGGAGTGATCTCAAACCAAACTGTTAATCAGCGGATCAAACTGTTACTAAATAATCAACGGAATAATAAATATGATGAATACGTCAAATATTGGGCGGAAGACATGAAAGAAATGAATTCAAAAAAGGGGGGGAAGTCATAACAAAAAAGAGACGTGGTATTGGGGCCATTTGTCCTATATGTGCAAATCAAAATCGGGCGGATCCTTACTCGGAGTAGAGCATAAACCTAAAAAATTGGAAGAAGCCCATTCAATTCAGGAACAAGAAAAAGGCATCGTTATTTTTGGATTGGATCGCGATGAAAAAATACATCAATGAAAAGTTAGTTCAATAAGTCGATAAGTTTAGTGAATTGCTTTTTTTTTTATATTAGAATTAGAATATAATAGGTATAGGAAAACCGGCTAAACGCACCGTTCTTGAAAAATGAAAGAAGGGCCCCCTCGATAGAAGGAGCCTGAGCCTGCTAGGAAAAAAGAAAGGAAAAGGGCTGGGAGCTACACATTGATTTTTGTTTCGCAAGTTTTGTCGAACCGTATGCATCAAAAGATGCCTGTACGGCTCCGAAGGGATACAGTTTTATCCTAATCAACCGACTTTATCGAGAAAGATTACTTTTTTTAGGTCAAATGGTTGAGAGTGACATCTCGAATCAACTTATTGGTATTATGGTATATCTCAGCATAGAGAACGAGACCAAGGATTTGTATCTATTTATCAACTCTCCTGGCGGATGGGTAATACCCGGAATAGCAATTTATGATACTATGCAATTTGTGCGACCAGATGTACAGACAATATGCATGGGATTGGCCGCCTCCATGGGGTCTTTTCTCCTGGCCGCAGGAGCAAGTACCAAACGTCTAGCATTCCCTCACGCTTGGCGCCAATGAGTTTTTTATTTGAGAAAAAAAAAAAGAAGACTATGCCTTCGCCATATGAATTTTGAAGATTAAGTAATAATAGCATGGCACTTCAAATTCGATATGAAAATTGGTAGTGTTTTTTTTTTTTTCAAAATATTTGATTATGTATCGAAGCAGTAGTATGAGAGAAAGGAGTGGTATTCCGAATTTATCTTACCTATCGTAGGCCTATTGCAGCGTCACAAACTTTTTTCACGCCGGAAGATTATTAATAATATTTATGGTATGAAAGAGTACAAAAAAAAAGACACTTTGGGATTGCTAAATCACAAACGAAATAAATAGATAAAGCAACGGAGCCATCATAGTATTTTTGAACTCCTAAAAAAAAGAAGGGTGGTAATTGGATCATTTACCGATCTGGGTATAACCGATTTTTCTCCTTGTTTGATGAAAAGTAAAAGGCAAATTCCATTAATCCCATCGGCGAGCCGTATGCAATGCGAAAAAAATGCCCGTACGGTTGTTCAATTCTATCTTCTTCTTTATCTCGTTCACTCGGCTAACCGTGCGAGATAGAGGAACTTTTTTTAGGTTCTAATATATCATCAGGGTCATGATCCATCAACCTATTGGCGCTTTTTATGGGGCACAAACGGGAGAATTTATCCTGGATACGGAAGAACTACTGAGACTGCGCGAAATCCTTACAATGGTTTATGTACAAAGATCGGGCAAGCCCTTATGGGTTGTATCCGAAGACATGGAAAGGGATACTTTTATGTCAGCAACAGAAGCCCAAGCTCATGGAATTGTTGATCTTGTAGCGGTTGGATAAAACATAGCAGTGACTCCTTAAGGGTTTAATAGAATATTAAATATAAACAGAAGAAATTCATAATCATACGGTTAGGATCGATCTAAACCAACCCATAATGTATAATTCAGCGTGCCAACTATTAAACAACTTATTAGAAACCCAAGACAGCCAATCAGAAACGTTACAAAATCCCCCGCTCTTGGGGGATGCCCTCAGCGCCGAGGAACATGTACAAGGGTGTATGTGCGACTCGTTTCAATCATGGGCTGAGACAAAACAAAAGAAAGAAACCATTTTTGAAGTATGAACGATCAGTACCAGTGAATCGGATAGAATGGAAGAAGAAGAACTGCATTCACTAGCTAAAAAAAAAATAGATCTATCATATCTTTCTATTGTATATGAAATTTATGGTTTCTACTGGCGCAGATTTAACCGCCTCAATTTGCAATTTAAAGTGAGAAAGAATTCCCCATAGGTAATAAATAGTTACCCATTAAGCGGGGAAAATACTATAAAAAAGCAGAAAGATTATCTTTCTACTCTTGCAAGAACGGACTAACAGGGTCAGCTACCCCAACAATCTTCATAATTAAATACCGTTACGGTATAAGGTCTATCTCGTTATGAAAGACCTATTACTATAAAATTCATGGGTAGAGCCTAAGAGTAGTAACTATACAAGTTACCAATAGAATTGATTAAATGAAGGAAGCGGCTCCGGTGTATAGAGAGGGCCTCACCGTTTAAGAAGTAATCATAGAGACGACGGAACCCACAATTTCTTTATCTATTTAGTACTTTATTTTTACTATCTTATTTCCAATGCCTCGAAAAAAGGTAAAAGAGTGGTCGGTAAGGTTCGAGTAGCAAAAGCCATTGGAATTTTTATTTTATAAATTGGAAGAGTCCGTTTTGTTATTAATAGGGGAAAAGAATAACTGAAAGAAAGGAAATCAATTAGTTATTCATCAAAGTTTCATTTATTCAATGACCAGAATTAGACGAGGATATATAGCTCGTAGACGTAGAACAAAAACGCGTTTATTTACATCAAGCTTTCGCGGGGCTCATTCAAGACTTAGTCGAACAAGTACTCAACAGAAAATAAGAGCTTTGGTTTCGGCTCACCGTGATAGAGATAGACAAAAAAGGGATTTTCGTCGTTTGTGGATCACTCGAATAAATGCAGTAATTCGCGTAAATATGGTATCCTTTATTTATAGTACTATTTATAGTAGATTAATACACAATCTGTATAAGGCGCAGTTGGTTCTTAATCGTAAGATACTTGCACAAATAGCTATATCAAATAGGAATTGTCTTTATATGATTTCGAATGAGATCCTAAAAAAAGGAAATTGGAAGGAGTCCATTATAATTTTTAAACGGAGTTCTCTGGAGAATGAACTCCAGGAAGGTAGAGTAGAAATAATATGATAAAGTCGTCAAAATGAGCGAACACGCTAAATAAAAAAAGATTTCTTTTATTCTTCTTCCCCAATTTTTTTTCTTACGATACGACTACTTCTCGGATTTTTTGAACAAAACGTCCATCTGGGTTTGAGTTCCGATTGGAATTTTGATTTAATTGAAGAGTAAGCCTATTTTTTTCTGGTTCGAAGACCTGGAGTTCTAGTGATCGACCCACTTCTTTCAAATTGTTTGTCATTATTAAGAAAAGGTAACGAAGATAAAATACGAGCTTGTTTTATAGCAATAGTAATTAATCGTTGTTCTTTTAAGGTCAATCTATTCACCCGTCTAGATAATATTTTTCCTTGTTCACTAAGAAATCGATTAATTAAAGTCATGTTTCTATAATTAATTTGATCCCCCGATTGTATCGGGGGCAAACGCCTACGAAAAGATCGCTTGGTTTTAAGAAGGAGTCGCTTGGTTTTATCCATAATTTGTTTATTCCTTATCTATAAAATCCCATTTCGATGAAATCTAAAAATGAGTTATAGAATCAATTAGAAGATTTGGTTTGTCTATATTTATTTATTTGTTTTTATTTCAATATATGAAATAATATAGATATATATCTATATTATTTTTTAATGTTACTTGCAATAGTGACACACAACCACGCGGTTCGACTCTAGCTATTTTTTTATCTCCCCATGAAGTGTATGTTTGTAACAATAGAGACAGAATTTTCTCAATTCCAATCGACTAGGTGTATTGTGTCGATTCTTTTGAGTAATATATCTGGAAATACCCCTTAATTCCTTATTAACACCGTTTCGAACACAACTAGTACATTCCAAAATAACGCTTACTCGGACATCTTTACCCTTGGCCACGGCCCTCCTTTGGGTTTTTGATTCACCCAACTTTTCTATTTTCCGACCCGAACCAAATAAGAAACAAGGGACAAAAAAATAAAAGCTATTAACCACTCAAAATAAAATTCTGAAATAAAGATTTTATTGCAATCAATATATTAAATAAATAAGAAAGAATAAGTAATACAAAAATTGCTAACTAGATTGCTAATCTCAGTACACATTTAAGTATCGTGTAATGTAGGCTACTCTTACACTAGCCACATTTCCATTTCTGTTTTCTTTTCACTGTCTATTTTCTTTTAACTGGATATTTAATTTAATTGGAGCCTGAACCCGAGTTTCGCTGAGGTTGAAGTACCGTTTTTCTTTTGCTTTCCTCCTTTATTCTATCTATTTAATTGTAAAAAAAAAAAAGAAAAGAGGGGAAAGAGAGCCTAGTCACAAATATTTGATTCTAGCTCGAATCTTCTTCACCCTGTTCCAGTTCAATAACTAGAATGAAAAAAAAGGAAATGTCAATGCGTCCGGGAATAAACGATTAATTTCTATCAATAACCCTGCTAAAGACCCGAACCATAGAGTACTTAGTACCGGTGCCACGGAAAGATATGTTTTTAGATCTCGCATTGAAAATCCTCCTTCTTTTTTTGTTTTTGTATTCCCTATTGTAATAGATTATGGTAAGAGATGGATATGGAGCTAAAGGACACTTGTATTTGTGCGCGGAATCCTTAATTCAAATTGAAATGCGCAATGATTCAGTAGTGATTCAGTAGATAAGATTTTTTTTTCTTAAAGCAGAAAAATGGTCCGCTTTACGCCTGAGAATTCCCAAGAAAAATAATAATTTATTATTATTATATGTTATATGATATGAGACCAAAAACAAGAAAAGGCAAGATCCATTTTGCATATCAATAGAGGGAATAGGATGTGGAAAACAAGATGGGGATTCTTTACAATGATACTGTAGACCATTGAAAGGGATGTAGCGCAGCGTGGTAGCGCGTTTGTTTTGGGTACAAAATGTCACGGGTTCAAATCCTGTCATCCCTACCAATTAACGCTCAGAGCAGCAGCAGTAACGCAAGATACTCTTTTTTAGATCGATTTCAAATTTTGACATACATAATTTTTCATTTTATGATATATGATAGTATACACATACAAGAATTGTTGGGGTAAAAAAAATATACTTTTACTTATTTCCAGCCTTTTTTTTTTTCCGTTGTGATAAGAAAGCGCTCTTAGTTCAGTTCGGTAGAACGTGGGTCTCCAAAACCCAATGTCGTAGGTTCAAATCCTACAGAGCGTGATTCCACTCTTGTTGTCTTAGATCGAAAATCACACACGTTGAACTGAAATAATTGAACAGCAATCTGAATTTGACCCTGTCCTGACCCCTCCCTTCTTTAATTTAATCCGAGGAGGGGTCAGTTAAGAAAAGAGATGTTAATTAATCAAAGGTCCAACTGATCACCACGTCTGTATTGTAAATATGCGGTTACGAATAATCCAGCCAAAGTAATAGGAATTAGACCTAAGACGATTCCAAATAGAAAGACTTCAATCATTTGAATTTTTTTTTCTTTTTTTTTTTGAAAGGTTAAAAAGAGGGGTAATATCTATCCCTAAATAGTAATCCGTCTTGCCTAGGAATCTCAATAACCAATAATTCGGAATTAACGTGGTACGGCAAGGAACTAAACAATATGTGAAATACCACAGAAAGGTTGATTTTTATGAATTATTCATTCAATTAATTTCAAATAAGTCCTATCTTACTCAGACCAATAAATAGAGCCGAGGTTATAGTTAAAGCTGCTAGGAGAAAACCAAAATAACTAGTTATAGTAGGCATGACGGAGCTAAAGGAAATATGTTCTTTTTATACATATGTTTATAAAGCGCTTCCCTAAGTTTCAACTTTACGAGGATAAGAAAAAATACCTTACCAATTAAAAGACTACCTTCAATTAAAAGTTTTTGATTCTTCAAGT